GTTCATTCTAGTAAAAGAATCTCCGTTCCAGAACCGTACGTGAGATTTTCATCTCATACGGCTCCTCCCTTCTGTGCATAGTACTAAAGGGAATAATAAAAATTTCATTATTCTCATTATGAACTGACAGGGGCTTATATTTTTACAAGAAATTTCTAGCCAGCCTTACCACAAGAGATTTTTTCTTAACACCAATCGTATTAAGAAAGAATAACTCCAAAAATTTCTTTGTACTCAACGCTTACTATTTCCAGGAATTAGTCACTTCAACGGTCTTTGATGGTTATACGGGTACCAAAAGTACGAATGAGATGGATCTTTTTTTCCCAACCATTATTTTTAGTCCCGATACCAATAAGGAAAAGGGTTATTTAGAACAAAAATTTTGTGTTGTTGATTCCTAGGTGTAATGCTTTTTCCCCGATGCCACCTATTGGTACTAATGAAGTAGGATTTCCCTCCAATACAAAACCTATAGATATAACCTTTTGCTCAATACTAAAATAGAAAATTGAAGCATCTAAGGCTGCATCAATCGAGGATACACGACAGAAGGAATTGCTCTATCTCTAAACTTCACCTTCACCAAGCGTAGGTTTAATTTTTTTTCTATTCCTAACTACGTACTTTGTCTTTTTTCTCGTAAAACTGAGAAGTAAAAAAAAAAAAAAAATCAAATCGCACCATCTCTGTAATAGGTAAATGCCTTTTTTTCTCCTGAAGTTGTCGGAATTATTCGTAATAAAATATTGGCTACAATTGAAGAGGTCTTATCAATAAAATTTCCATTTATTCGAGATCTAGGCATAATTAGTAATTCATTCTATAATTCTTCTAATCCCCCTTCGGGAAAAACGATTCCACAAAAAAAGGAATTGTACAGTACAAAATAACATAAAAAAAGACTGATTGAAAAAACGTGGGTCCCAAATTATCCCTCCTTTTTGACAAAGATGAAATAGTTGAATCAGATTAGATTTCATTACAATTTTGTAGTATACCAATGACCAAAACTATTACTATTTGATCGAAGTTGAATAACCAAGCTTCCTATGGATTTTTATAACTGGAGAAATTTTGATTTGGTTTGGTTATGACCCAAAAAGTAAAAAGAATGGAAAAGAATGGAATAGTCATTCCATGAGAAAATCAAATTCAAACAAAGTAACCAGCTCTTTTGTTTGCATAACGTCTATGTGCCACGCCATAAAATCAAAATATAAATCGGATAATTCGTGAATTTTGAATAGATCCATGGGGTAGCTGATGAAATAAGTTGTTGTTAATAAATATGCAATTGGAAAAAAGAATTTTCTTCTTATAGGACCATCAGGCGGTCATACCTGTACTACAATTAAGATGAATTACTCGTTATTATTTCGGGTTTTGGTCAGAAAAAAGATTCTGTAGGAGAGATGGCCGAGTGGTTGAAGGCGTAACATTGGAACTGCTATGTAGACTTTTGTCTACCGAGGGTTCGAATCCCTCTCTCTCCGTTTCTTTTCATTCATCAACGTTACCAACTACAATGTGTCAAATCAAATAAGAATTTATATCATTATTCTAACTAACAGTAAGATTCTAACTAACAGTAAGATCCTTAATTGAATAGAGATTCTATATCCGTAATTACATCACTTTGATACGTAAAATACAAAGAAAAAGATCGTCTTTTTATTGAAAAGAATAAAAAAGAAAAAGAATCCTATTGCTGATCCATTTGTGATACGTGAATGAGACAGAGCACAAGGTACTCTATTGACTTCATCGAAAGGAGTCAAAATTGTATGCTTTTTTTTTTTCGTTAGAATCAAGTCTGACGGGAATAATATTCTACGACCAACAACTCATTTATTTTCAAACCGATCAATTTACTATCTATTATTTTATTTACAAATCCTTTATATTGTAAGGAGTCCATAGTCAAATGGTTTGGCAATTCCCCGTGGGGGGATGAAACAAGAGAATTTTTAATCAGAGCTTTCGATCTTTCTTTATTCTTCGTAGTAAGAATATCTCGGGGTTTGCAACGATAACTTGGTATATCCACTATACGACCATTAACTAAAATGTGTCTATGGTTAACTAATTGTCTGGCTCCAGGAATGGTCGAAGCCATACCTAATCGAAAAAGTATGTTATCCAAACGCATCTCAAGCAGTTGTAGTAAAACCTGGCCTGTTGACCCTTTGGCTTTTCCAGCAATATGCACATATTTAAGCAATTGTCGCTCTGTCAGACCATAATGAAAACGCAATTTCTGTTTCTCTTCTAAACGAATACGATATTGCGATCTTTTTCCAGAGCGCAATTGGGTTTGAAGATCACTTCTGGATCTGGGTCTTTTACTAGTTAGTCCCGGTAAAGCCCCCAGCCGGCGTATTTTTTGAAAACGAGGTCCTCGGTAACGGGACATATAAAGGCTCCTTTTTGATTCACTTTACTTTGAAAAAAGAATCTAAATTCAGACTGAACTAAAGGATCAGCAAAACAAAACTAAATCTACTGAAGTACTACAAAACAGAATTAAAGAAATTTTATCAATATTCGGATTTTTGTATATATAGGAAATTCAAGTTAATACTACGTTTTCCAATTTCTTCTGTAGAGATCTAATTGTTCTAGTCAACTTTTTTTATTCATAGCTATAGCTGCAAGTTACCATGACATAATAGATTGGTGACCCAACATTTAGAGAAAGCGAAAGTAGAGATTTTAAATTATGGAAAGAAAAAGAGCCGGCTATCGGAATCGAACCGATGACCATCGCATTACAAATGCGATGCTCTAACCTCTGAGCTAAGCGGGCGGATATAAGAGTAATACAGGAAACTTCGGATCTTAACTATTACCTAGCGATTCTTCTTCTTTTTTTTTTTCATTTCTTGATTCTTTCTATTTCTTCTATTTCTTAGTTATTAGTTAGATATTTTAAATAGATATTTGAAATTCTATTTCTAAAATATAAAATAAAACTATTTAGATCTAGATAAATTTGATATCTAAAAAGAAATCTAATTCCATATATACCATCATATATACCATATATATATTAATATGAAATCAATACAAGAAAGAAAATCTGAAAAATATGATTCTGATCTGAAATGAAATCTTCAATAATATTATGAAGAATTCATTTATTACCATTAGAATTGTATCATTCTAATCGTGGAACTAGAAAACTATACTTTAAAACTTTAAATCTCAATTTCACGTAATGAATCCTAATATAATATATCTAATATAATATATAAATTAGAGAACTAGTGAAAAGAGAATCATATTCTATTGATTTCTATTCGAATAATGGAAATCAATGACTAAAACTGATAAGAATTCGGATTCTATAATTAGAGACAATAAGACGAAGAATTAATATTGGCCGTTCCACTATTTTAAATCATACTGTCAAAAGGAAGGATTAGTAAAGGCATAGATATATGTGGGATCTATCTATCCATATTGAATTGTGGATACATCAATGATAGAATAGGGTTCATCTAATAGAGATTTAATGATAGAATATAGAATAGAGGGTGGGCATAAAAATCAAATAGCAGCATACACTTTTTCGATATAGGAATCATTACCTAATGAATTCAACAGTGCCAAGATCAATAAAAGAGGTAGATGGAATTAGAACTGGATCCTTGTATTAAAGGTATTAAAGTCTCAAAGCAAAGGAAAGGGGGATATGGCGAAATTGGTAGACGCTACGGACTTGATTGGATTGAGCCTTAGTATGGAAACCTGCTAAGTGGTAACTTCCAAATTCAGAGAAACCCTGGAACTAAAAATGGGCAATCCTGAGCCAAATCTTTGTTTTGAGAAAAAATAAAAAATGAGAAAAAAAGGGATAGGTGCAGAGACTCAACGGAAGCTGTTCTAACGAATGGAATTTACTACGTTAGATTAGTAGCTAAAATCCTTCTTTCTATCAAAAGAAAAGAAGGAAATGACAGAAAAGATGACCTTATATACCTAATACATACGTATACATACTGACATAGCAAGCGATTAATCACATTTCTTTCTATTACTATTATCTTATCTACTATTAAGGTATGAGTATTAGTATGAGTATAGGATGAGTATATATAGAGAAACCCTCTATTTCTCTTCTATTATTCTATATTAATTAGAATAATATACTATGAAAAGTTTAAATTCTATCAATTCTAATTGAAGTTGAAAAAAGAATCGAATTAAAATATTAAGTTCTTCAGTTATAAAATGATTCATTCCAGAGTTTGATATATTTTTTGAAGATGAATCGGACGAGAATAAAGAGAGAGTCCCCTTTTACATGTCAATACCGACAACAATGAAATTTATAGTAAGAGGAAAATCCGTCGAATTTAAAAATCGTGAGGGTTCAAGTCCCTCTATCCCCAAGAAAAAGCCCATTGAAATTCCCCACTCTTTCTTTACCCTCATCCTCTTTTTTTGTTTGTTTTTCAGTTCAAACAAAATTAAATATCTTTCTCATTTAATTCACTCTATTCTTTCACAAATGGATCCAAATAGAAATCCTCATATCCTCTTCGAATTCCAATCCAATTTTTTTTTTTTTTTTATATAAATAGGATACCTGCACAAATGAACATATAGAATCTCCGTTATTTAATAATTCACAGTTCATATCATTATCTTTACATTTTACAAAATGAGTCTTCTTTTTTAAAATCTAAGAAATGAAAGGGGGCTAGGTACAATTTTTTAAGACTTTCTTTTTTAGTCCTTTTCATTGACATAGATACAAGTACTCTGCTAGGATGATGCAGGTAAATGGTCGGGATAGCTCAGTTGGTAGAGCAGAGGACTGAAAATCCTCGTGTCACCAGTTCAAATCTGGTTCCTGACACAGGAATAATGTATTGGATAGATATTCATACCTTATACAAATTAAATTCATTGAGATGGGTTGGGATAGATATTCTTTTTTTTTATTTCTTCCTCTCTGTTCATACTTTTATTATTTCAAATTCCAAAGGGAT